AAGATCCTTTATTTGTAAATCGGACCGTTTAGAAAGTCCCTTGTTAGAAAGATTACCCCTGTCTCTGTTTATGTTTCGGATTGGAACAAATTACTATAATTCGTCCCCGCCTACGGATCAGTCGACATTTTTCACAAATTTTACGAATGGAAGCCCTTATTTTCATATTTGTTATTCCTTAATTCCAAATATACTCCTTGGAAGAAAATAAGTCTCTTGAAATTTTGAACCTCGAATTGTATTCCCATGAAAGGAATGTTTAAATTCAAATAAAAAGCCACCTAATCATTCGACTCTTTGTTGCGAAGTCTATAAATTATACGTCCCCTAGTTGAATCATAACGACTTACTTCGATTTTGACTCTATCTCCTGGTAGTATCCGGATAAAACTCCGTCGGATCCTCCCCGAAACATAACCTAGAATCAGATCTTCATTGTCTAAACGAACTCGGAACATACCATTGGGAAGTGATTCAGTAATTAAACCTTCGTGAATCAATTTTTGTTCTTTCATTCCAGGTAACCCCCTTGAAGTATCAACTAATGGAGGAGGAGTAATAGTAGACAATTCGTCTTTCCTCTCTTTTTCCCAAATAGCAAGTTACGGATCAAATTCGGATACCAGAAGGATCACCAGATATAATACAAAATTTCTCCCCCAATTCTTTCTAGTCGAGCTTCTCGATCTGTCATTATACCTCGAGAAGTAGAAAGAATTACGACCCCCATTCCACCTAAAATCCTAGGAATTCGTTGATGGTTGGAATAGATTCGTAGACCGGGACGACTGATACGCTTTAAAATATTTCTATATGTTCCTTTCCTATTCCTTCTATGTCGCAGGGTTGAAACCAAGAAATATTTGTTGTTTTCCCTATGTTTCCTAACATTTTCAATAAACCCTTCTTGTAGAAGTATTTTAACAATGTTTTCGGCGATATTAGTAGATGCTATTCGAACCGTTCCTTTTTTATCCATGTTAGCATTTCTTATAGAAGTTATTATATCGGCAATAGTGTCCCTACCCATGACGAACTAAAATTATGGGTGCCTTCCAGTTTTGATATAATCAACATGTTCCTTTTTTTTTTTTTTCATTTTTTCTTATTTATTTATGAATTATTAAAGGTATATGCGTGAGACACAATCTACTAACGTGATCTATTTCAGAGACCTGACTATACTCTATCACGGTCTCATCTACTAGTATTTATAAGACTTCAGGAGCTAATGAGACTATTTTAGTGAAATTCAACTGTCTCAATTCCCGCGCGATCGCTCCAAAAACTCGAGTTCCTTTTGGATTTCCTTCTTGATCAATGACAACTGCTGCATTGTCATCATATCGTATTATCATACCGTTGTCGCGTTTGAGTTCTTTACATGTACGTACAATTACAGCTCTGATCACTTCTGATCTTTCGAGAGGCATATTGGGCACTGCTTCTTTGATTACAGCAACAATAACGTCACCAATATGAGCATATCGTTGATTACTAGCTCCTATGATTCGAATACACATCAATTCTCGAGCCCCGCTGTTGTCCGCTACATTCAAATGGGTCTGAGGTTGAATCATATCATTTTTTTTTTTTGAATCTGCTCTTTCAATGCAAAAGGCAAAGGAAAAAGAGAGAAATATTGTCTGCCCAGAAATCAAAAAATCTGCGATTGTATTTTTCATCACAAATACCCTTCACATACCTATCACGCGATAATGAATTGAGTTCGTATAGGCATTTTGCACGCAGCTATTGAAATAGCTGCTCTGGCTACAGTTTCTGATACTCCGCCCATTTCATAAAGTATTCGACCGGGTTTAACGACAGATACCCAATATTCGGGAGATCCTTTCCCCGAACCCATACGTGTTTCGGTAGGTCTTACTGTAACGGGTTTGTCGGGAAATATACGTACCCATATTTTTCCACCACGGCGTGCATATCGTGTCATTGCTCGTCGTCCTGCTTCTATTTGTCTAGATGTGATCCAAGCGGGTTCAAGTGCCTGAAGAGCGTATCTGCCGAAACAAATATGATTGCCTCGATAAGATATTCCCTTCATTCTTCCTCTATGTTGTTTACGGAATCTGGTTCTTTTGGGGTTATAGTTGATGGTTGTTTCTCAATCCCATCTCTACTGCAGAACCGGACATGAGAGTTTCTTCTCATCCAGCTCCTCGCGAATGAAACGATTCAATAAGATTACGTATATGTATTTATTGAATGAATAATACACTGAATCATGGAATTTATTGATATTTAATCTGTCACACGGGAAGCCGTATAGTATATAGTATATACGGCTAGACGGATATTTCTATTTTATTTATATGGGATAATGCCTTTCTTTTGAAAATGAATCCTTGACCTTTACCGAATCTGTCAAAATACTGCAATCCAATAATGGTTTCGCGGGCGAATATTGACTCTTTCCATATTTGCTTCATTCGTAGGGTGAACCCATGACCTATCAGAAGAAATTAATTGGTTCCTGGTTGATTCCGCCATCCCACCCAATGAATCATTAGGATTCGTTTTCAATAGAATCTTCCGCAGTCACAGGTTTCGTCGTTCCCATAGCTTTTCCATTAATGGCTAGGCCTGAACTATGCAATGGAGCTCCTAATTAAATTCGTTCCCGAGCCAATCTCCTCAGTCTCTATTGACTCGGGGCTCTTTATTATTTGTATTTTTCTTATGAACCGTATTCATCTAATTATGGACGAATCAGTATTGATGCTTTATCACACTGCCTTTTATGATATGATGTGATTGATAGACCATACATATTGGAATCATATATCATGGAGATTCTCCTTCTCTCTTTCTCTCGCCCTTCCAGTTACCCACATCCCTCTATTTTTCTTTCCAACCTATAAATGGATTTTTCCTTTATGGAAAAAAAAAGATTTCAGTTGCTACAACTATATGATCGATACATCATATGGCGACTGCTTCCTTGGATCTCGATAATACAAAGCAATGAGTTGGTTACTAGTTCTTATAGTTATTAGTTAGGGGCTGGTCTGTTTTTTGAATCCCAACTTTAAATAAAAAACCAACGAGTCACACACTAAGCATAGCAGTTCCACCAAAAGGTCAATCGAATTTTTATTCAACCTTATAGAATTAGAATTGCTCATTTTTCATTTTTTTTTTATTGAAGTGAAAAGGAATAGTTTGTAGTTTTTGTTCTATCACTGAATAGAATGGCAAGCAAAGGAAGGGTCCATTATTGCTCGTCTACAAATATCCAAATTTTGATGCCCAATGCCCCATAGGCAGTTCGAACTGTATAGGAACAATGATCAATTTTAGCTCGAATGGTTTGGAGGGGAACCCTACCTTCTCTGATCCATTCGACACGTGCAATTTCTTTTCCGTCGATACGCCCTGCAATTTCCACTTGAATTCCTTTTGTGTCTGCTTGTTCAGTTAATTCAATAGCTTTTTTCATTGCCTTTCGAAACGAAACCCTATTCTTTAATTGTAGAGCTATATATTCTGCAAGAATATTAGGTTGTCCATAAGGTTTTGCAATTCTTGTAATAGCAATGTTAAGTCTCCGATTCACAGAATGAAGCCCCTTTTGTACATTGATCTGCAATTCTTCGATTCCTCGTGTTTGGCCTTCTATTAACAAATTTGGGAATCCAATATAGATTATGACCTGGATCAAGTCCATTTTTTTTTGAATCTCTATATGTGCAATTCCAATTCCTTCGAAACTTGAAGATACTCTTATATTTTTTTGTACATATATCTTGATACAATCCCGTATTTTTTCATCTTCCTGGAGACCTATGTAATAACTTTTTGGTTGTGCGAACCAAAGGGAACGATGACTTTGGTTTTCGCCAAGGCGGAAACCGAGTGGATTTATTTTTTGACCCATCTTTTTTTTCTCTCTCTCTCTCCTTCTCTATATATCTTTCTATTATAGGATCTCTCCATACATTTTTTGTTTCTAAAAATATATCCTGATCTGTTTTCTTTTTAGAGCTATCCTTCAATACAATAATTATATGACAGGCGGGTCTTTCTATCGGATAACTACGTCCTCTAGCCCTGGGTTTTAACTTTTTCACGATAGTACCCCCATTGACTTCGGCTTTACTAATGACTGAATCAGCTTCGTTGAAACTTTTATTGTGACTAGCATTTGCTGCTGCAGAATAAACCAGTTTAAAAATGGGATAAAATGCTCGATAAGGCATGAGTTCCAGTAACATAAGTGTTTTCTCATAGGAATGCCCACGAATCTGATCAATGACTCTTCGTGCTTTGTGAGCAGACATACATATACGTTGAGCTAAAGCTTGTACTTGTGTACTCGAGCTCCTCTTCATCTTCTGCTTTTTCAAGGTCTTCTTCCACTTTCTCCACTTTGACATAAGATAAGGTTCGCCTCCCGCCAATGAACGATGAGCACCTATTTCACTTTATTTTATTAACGGAGAGATCTAGTATCGTTTCTCGCGTGTCCCTGGAAAGTAAGAGTAGGTGCAAATTCTCCTAATTTTTGACCCACCATACGATCCGTTATATAAATAGGTAAATGCGCCTTTCCATTATGAATGGCAATTGTATTGCCGATCATTGTGGGTATAATGGTAGATGCCCGGGACCAAGTTACTATTATCTCTTTTTCCTCTCTCATGTTAAGCTTCTTTATTTTTTCCAATAAATGATTAGCTACAAAAGGATTTTTTTTTAGTGAACGTGTCACGGCCTATTATTCCCCCCCCCCTTTTTTTTTTTGAAAAGACGAGTAAAAAACAATATTTATTTGATTTTGAATATTCCTATTTACGGCGACGAATAATAAAACTATTACTATATTTATTCCTTTTCCTACTTCTTCTTCCAAGCGCAGGATAACCCCAAGGGGTTGTGGGTTTTTTTCTACCAATCGGGGCCCTCCCTTCACCACCCCCGTGGGGATGGTCTACAGGGTTCATAACTACCCCTCTTACTACAGGACGCCTACCTAGCCAACACTTAGATCCGGCTCTACCCAAACTTTTCTGGTTCGCCCCAACATTACCCACTTGTCCGACTGTTGCTGAGCAGTTTTTGGATATCAAACGGACCTCCCCAGATGGAAATCTTAATGTGACCGATTTACCCTCTTTTGCAATCAGTTTCGCTACAGCACCTGCTGCTCTAGTTAATTGTCCACCCTTTCCAAGTGTGATTTCTATGTTATGTACGGCCGTGCCTAAGGGCATATGGGTTGAAGTAGATTTTTCTTTTTGATCAATAAAAACCCCTTCCCAAACCGTACAAGCTTCTTCCAAAGCATACGGCTTTCCGGATGTATATATATATATTATATGATGATATCTAGACAGATGGATTTTATATGAATCGTGTGATGAAGTACCACATGAGTGGATATATAGGAATACAAATCTGCCAAATCACTCATGTTATGATCTTATACATCCTAGGTCTCTCCGTTTCGTCATCTGGCTTATGTTCTTCATGTAGCATTCAGACCGAATGACTCTATGAAATTACGTCGCTACTTCCACATATTACGGGTAACGTAGGAGACATCTCTATTTTTCCCCGGGGGAATTTTTAGAATTACCACCACTTAGCTTTCAATTCACCTCTGACCATCAAATGAAATGTGAATAACCCATCCTCTTCTCTTTGAAACAAGGGTCGCTTCCGCTTCTGTCCGTGCTTCAAACAATTTTGTCTTCTCCATATTACCATATCTGGAGTGTCAATAATTTTATATGAGGAACTACTGAACTCAATCACTTGCTACCGTTACTCTTCAGTTTTCTGTTGAGGTCTATCCCGTAGAGGTACTCAAATTGGATCAGTGATCAATTTCTAGGTTTCGTCGTAAACCTAATTGGTTACTTCCAATTACGTAAATCCATAGTTCAAACCGCACTCAAAGGTAGGGCATTTCCCATTGATATAGGAACTTCTGTACCGGAAACAATGGTATCTCCAATTATAGCCCCTCTGGGATGTAAAATATATCTTTTCTCACCATCTCCATAGTGTATGAGACAAATGTATGCATTTCGATTAGGGTCATATTCTATGGTTACGATCCTAGCAGATATGTCTTTTTCATTCCGTCGAAAATCGATTTTACGGTATAGACGCTTATGGCCTCCTCCTCTATGCCCTGCGGTAATGATTCCCCTGGAATTACGACCTTTACCACAGCGATGCTGTCCATAGATCAAATTATTTCGCGGATTGGATTTCACTTGACTGTCTACGGATCCTTTGCGTATGCTCGGGGTAGAAGTTTTGTATAAATGTATCGCCGTGTTATTTAGTATTTTTTTTCTTTTTTTTTTTTTACTAAAATTCTTTTCTCTTCTCTATAAGAGGTAAAATAGAATAACCCGGTTGAAGCGTAATGATCATACGTCTGTAATGCATTGTATGTCCCATAATGGGTCCCATTCTTCTACCCTTTCCCGGGTAGTTGATGACTGTTTTGTTTATAGCTATTACTTTGACGCCAAAGAAGAGTTCGACCCAATGCTTTATTTCTGTCCTAGTTGATCCTGATTCGACATTAGAAGTATATTGATTGTTCCCCAATAACCGAATACTTTTTTCTGTAAAGACTACATATTTGATTCCATCCATAAATCTACTTTCTTCCCCACGAGTTCCAGTATCGATAAGAATTCTAGTTCTTACTCTTCATATGTTATGGTTGGTATGAATATACCATACCAATTCGTTATGGATGGATGATGAGATTCCATTGATACGGAGCCAGTGGAACTAGCCTTATTGAATGTCCCCGTTGGCCTGCATCCAGCAGGAATTGAACCTACGAATTCGCCAATTATGAGTTGGGCGCTTTAACCATTCAGCCATGGATGCTTCACTGGGGTCATTGTACATCGCAAGTGACCCAAATTCAATTCACTTAGATTCTTTTGGATTCTTTAGGAGGAATCAATGAAATGAGAGGACATCAATTCAAATCCTGGATCTTCGAATTGAGAGAAATCCAGAATTCTCACGATTTCTTGGATTCATGGATCCAACCCGATTCGGTGAAATCTTTCACTTCCTTTTTTTTCCACCAAGAGCGCTTTATGAAACTTTTTGATTCCCGAACTTTGAGTGTCCTAATTTCACGTGATTCACAGGGTTCAATTCGTCGACATTGCACGATCAAAGGTGTAGTACTGCTTGTACTTGTAGTAGCGGTCCTTATATACAATCGAAATAGGGTCGAAAGAAAAAATATCTATTTGATGGGGCTTCTTCCTAAACCTCTGCGTTCCATTGGACCCCCCAATTATACATTGAAAGAATCCTTTTGGTCTTCCAATCTCAATAGGTTGATTGTTTCGCTCCTGTATCTTCCAAAAGGGAAAAAGATCTATGAGAGTTGTTTCATGGATCCGAAAGAAAGTACTTGGGTTCTTCCAATAACTAAAAAGTGTATCATGTCTGAATCTAATTGGGGTTCGCGGCGATGGAGGAATGCGATCGTAAAAAAGAGGAATTCCAGCTGTAAGATATCGAATGAAATTGCAGCTGGAATTGAGATCTCGTTCAAAGAGAAAGATATAAAATATCTGGAGTTTTTTTTTGTATCCTATACGAATGATCCGATCCGCAAGGACCATGATTGGAAATTCTTTGACCGCCTTTCTCCGAGTAAGAAGCGAAACATAATCAACTTGAATTCGGGACAGCTATTCGAAATTTTAGTGAAACATTTGATTTGTTATCTCATGTCTGCTTTTTGTGAAAAAAGACCAATTGATGAGGGGGGGTTCTTCAAACAACAAGGAGCTGAGGCGACTATTCAATCAAACGAGATTGAACATGTTTCCCATCTCCTCTCGAGAAACAAGGGGGGTATTTTTTTGCAAAATTGCGCTCAATTTCATATGTGGCAATTCCGCCAAGATCTCTTCGTTATTGGGGGGAAGAATCGGCACAAATCGGATTTTTTGAGGAACGTCTCGAGAGAGAATTTGATTTGGTTAGACAATGCGTGGTTGGTAAACAGGAATCGGGTTTTTAGCAAGGTACGGAATGTATCGTCAAATATTCAATATGATTCCATAAGATCCATTTTCTTTCAAGTAACGGATTCTAGCCAATCGAAAGGATTTTCTGATCAATCCATAGATCCTTTCAATTCCATTAGTAATGAGGGTTCGGAATATCACACATTGATCAATCAAACGGAGATTCAGCAACTAAAAGAAAGATCAATTCTTTTAGATACTTCCTTTCTTCAAACGGAACGAACAGAGATAAAATCAGATCGATTCTCAAAATACCTTTCCGGATATTCCTCAATGGCTCGGCTATTCCCGGAACGTGAGAAGCAGATGAATAATCATCTGCTTCCAGAAGAAATAGAAGAATTTCTTGGGAATCCTACAAGATCAATTCGTTCTTTTTTCTCTGATAGATGGTCAGAACTTCATCTGGGTTTGAATCCTACCGAGAGGTCGACTATAGATCAGAAATTGTTGAAGAAACAACAAGGTGTTTCTTTTGTCCCTTCGAGGCGATCGGAAAATAAAGAAATAGTTGATATATTCAAGATAATTACGTATTTACAAAATACCTCCTCAGTTCATTCGATTGCAGCAGATCCGGGATGGGATATGGTTCCGAAGGATGAACCGGATATGGACAGTTCCAATAAGATTTCATTCTTGAACGAAAATGCATTTTTTGATTTATTTCATCTATTCCATGATCGGAACAAAAGGGGATACAGGTTGCACCACGAGTTTGAATTAGAAGAGACATTTCAAGAAATGGCAGATCTATTCACTCTATCAATAACCGAGCCGGGTTTAGCCTATCATAATAAGGAATTTGGCTTGTCTATTGATTCCTACGGAAAATTATTGAATGAGGTATTCAACTCCGGGGATGAATCGAAAAATAAATCTTTATTGGTTCTATCTTCTATTTTTTATGAAGAGAATGAATCTTTTTATCGAAAGATAAAAAAAAAATCGGTCCGGATCTCCTGCGGGAATGATTTGGAAGATCCAAAACCAAAAATAGCGGTATTTGCTCACAACAACATAATGGAGGCGATCCATCAATATAGATTGATCCGAAATCAGATTCAAATCCAATATAGTACCTATGGGTACATAAGAAATGTATTGAATCGATTCTTTTTAATGAATCGACCCGATTGCAACTTCGCATATGGAATTCAAAAGCATCCCATAGGAAATGATATTCTGAATCATCTAACTATAATAATAGATAAGATCAACCAACATTTATCCAATTTGAAAAAGATTAAGAAGAAGTGGTTCGATCCTCTTATTTCTCGAACCGAGAGATCCACGAATCTGGATCCTAATGTATATAGATACAAATGCTCCAATGGAAGCAAGAATTTCCAGGAACATTTGGAACATTTCGTTTCTGAGCAGAAACACCGTTTTCGAGTAATGTTCGATCGATTACGTATTAATCAATATTCGATTGATTGGTCCGAGGTTATCGACAAACAAGATTTGTCCAAGTCACTTCGTTTCTTTTTGTCCAAGTCACTTCTCCTTTTGTCCAAGTCGCTTCTCTTTTTATCTAAGTCACTTCCTTTTTTCGTTGTGAGTCTCGGGAATATCTCCATTCATAGGGCCGAAATCCGCATCTATGAATTGAAAGGTCTGAATGATCAACCCGGCAATCAGTTGTTAGAATCAATAGGTGTTCAAATCGTTTATTTGAATAAATTGAAACCCTTCTTATTGTATGATCATGATACTTCCCAAAGATCGAAATTTTTAATCAATACAGGAACAATATTACCTTTTTTGTTCAACAAGATACAAAAGTGCATGATTGACTCATTCCGTACTAGAAAAAATCGAAGGAAATCCTTTGAGAACACGGATTCCTATTTATCAATGATATCCCACGATCGAAACAATTGGTTGAATCCTCAGAAAAGTTCATTGATATCTTCTTTTTATAGAGCAAATAGACTTCAATTCTTGAATCAGCCCCATCGCTTCTGGTTCTATTGTAACAAAGGATTCCATTTTTATGGGGAAAAGACCCGTATCCATAATTATGATTTTACATATGCACAATTCCCCAATATCTTGTGCATTCGCAACAAAATATTTTCTTTGTGTTTCGGTAAAAAAAAACATGTTTTGGGAGAGAGAGAGACTATTTCACCAATTGAGTCACAGGTATCTGGCATATTCATACCTAACAATGTTCCACAAAGTGGTAACGAAACGTATAACTTGTACAAATCTTTCCATTTTTCAATTCGATCCGATCCATCCGTTCCTATTTACTCGATTGCAGACATTTCTGGAACACCTGTAATAGAGGAACAAATAGTCAATTTTGAAAGAACTTATTGTCAGCTTCTTTCAGATATGAATCTATCTGATTCAGAAGGGAAAAACTTGCATCACTATCTCCGTTTCAATTCAAACATGGGTTTGATTCACACTCCATGTTTTGATAAATATGTGCCGTCCGGAAAGAGGAAAGAACTGAGTCTTTGTCTAAAGAAAAACGTTGAGAAGGGGGAAGTAGGTAGAACCCTTCAACGAGATAGTGCTTTTTCAAATCTCTCAAAATGGAATTTGTTCCAAACCTATATGCCTTGGTTCCTTACTTGGACGGGGTGTAAATATCTTTATTTCACCTTAAAAAACAATATTTATTTGATATTGAATATTCCCTTTCAATATTCCCTAAGTGGCAGTCAAAATTTTGTGTCCGTTTTTCATGATATTATGCATGGATCAGATATATCATGGCCAATTCCTCAGAAAAAGTGGTGGTCGATTCTTCCACAACGGAATCTGATAAGTGAGAGTTCGAGTAAGTGTTTACAGAATCTTCTTCTGTCCGAAGAAATGATTCATCGAAATAATGAGTCACCCATTCCATTGATATGGACACATCTGAGATCACCAAATGCTTGGGAGTTCCTCTATTCAATTCTTTTCCTTCTTCTTGTTGCTGGATATCTCGTTCGTACACATCTTCTCTTTGTTTTCCGAGCCTCTAGTGAGTTACAGACAGAGTTAGAAAAGATCAAATCTTTGATGATTCCATCATACATGATTGAGTTGCGAAAACTTCTGGATAGGTATCCTACATCTGAACTGAATTCTTTCTGGTTAAAGAATCTCTTTCTAGTTGCTCTGGAACAATTAGGAGATTCTCTGGAAGAAATACGGGATTCTGCTTCTGGCGGCAACATGCTATTGGGTGGTGGTCCCGCTTATGGGGTCAAATCAATACGTTCTAAGAAGAAATATTTGAATATCAATCTCATCGATCTCATCAGTATCATACCAAATCCCATCAATCGAATCACTTTTTCGAGAAATACGAGACATCTAAGTCGTACAAGTAAAGAGATCTATTCATTGATAAGAAAAAGAAAAAACGTGAACGGTGATTGGATTGATGATAAAATAGAATCCTGGGTCGCGAGCAGTGATTCGATTGATGATGAAGAAAGAGAATTCTTGGTTCAGTTCTCCACCTTAACGACGGAAAAAAGGATTGATCAAATTCTATTGAGTCTGACTCATAGTGATCGTTTATCAAAGAATGACTCTGGTTATCAAATGATTGAACAACCGGGATCCATTTACTTACGATACTTAGTTGACATTCATAAAAAGTATCTAATGAATTATGAGTTCAATAGATCCTGTTTAGCAGAAAGACGGATATTCCTTGCTCATTATCAGACAATCACTTATTCACAAACCTCGTGTGGGGCTAATAGTTCTCATTTCCCATCTCATGGAAAACCCTTTTCGCTCCGCTTAGCCCTATCCCCTTCTAGGGGTATTTTAGTGATAGGTTCTATAGGAACTGGACGATCCTATTTGGTCAAATACCTAGCGACAAACTCCTATGTTCCTTTCATTACGGTATTTCCGAACAAGTTCCTGGATGACAAGCCTAAAGGTTATCTTATTGACGATATCGATATTGATGATAGTGACGATATCGATATTGATGATAGTGACGATATTGATGATGACCTTGATACGGAGCTGCTAACTATGACGAATGTGCTAACTATGTATATGACGCCGAAAATAGACCGATTTGATACCACCCTTCAATTAGAATTAGCAAAAGCAATGTCCCCTTGCATAATATGGATTCCAAACATTCATGATCTGTATGTGAATGAGTCGAATTACTTATCCCTCGGTCTATTAGTGAACTATCTCTCCAGAGATAGTGAAAGATGTTCCACTAGAAATATTCTTGTTATTGCTTCGACTCATATTCCCCAAAAAGTGGATCCCACTCTAATAGCTCCGAATAAATTAAATACATGCATTAAGATACGAAGGCTTCTTATTCCACAACAACGAAAGCACTTTTTCATTCTTTCATATACTAGGGGATTTCACTTGGAAAAGAAAATGTTCCATACTAACAGATTCGGGTCCATAACCATGGGTTCCAATGCACGAGATCTTGTAGCACTTACCAATGAG